GTGAGATTCCTATTATCGTAAATAAACAATAGACTTATTGAACGTTCCCATTGGCGTGCATCCAGCAGGAATTGAACCTGCGAATTTGCCAATTATGAGTTGGGCGCTTTAACCGCTCAGCCATGGATGCTTAACACTTAACAGGGATCGTCGTGCATCGTAAATAAACAAATTTCAATGAACATTTTTAAATTTTTAAAGGAGAAATTAATGATAAAACGACATCAATTCCAATTCTGGATCTTCGAATTGGGAGAGATATTGAGAGAGATCAAGAATTCTCACTATTTCTTAGATTCATGGAACAAATTCAATTCAGTGGGATCTTTCACTCACATTTTTTTCCACCAAGAACGCTTTATGAAACTCTTTGACCCCCGAATTTGGAGTATCCTACTTTCGCGTGATTCACAGGGTTCAATAAGCAATCGATATTTCATGATCAAAGGTGTAGTACTGCTTGTAATAGCGGTCCTTATATATCGTATGAACAATCGAAATATGGTCGAAAGAAAAAATCTCTATTTGATGGGGCTTCTTCCTATACCTATGAATTCCATTGGGCCCAGAAATGATACATTGGAAGAATCTTTTTGGTCTTCCAATATCAATAGGTTGATTGTTTCGCTCCTGTATCTTCCAAAAGGGAAAAAGATCTCTGAGAGTTGTTTCATGGATCCGAAAGAGAGTACTTGGGTTCTCCCAATAACTAAAAAGTGTACCATGCCTGAATCTAACTGGGGTTCGCGGTGGTGGAGGAACCGGGTCGGAAAAAAGAGGGATTCTAGTTGTACGATATCTAATGAAACCGTAGCTGGAATTGAGATCTCATTCAAAGAGAAAGATATCCAATATCTGGAGTTTCTTTTTGTATCCTATACGGATGATCCGATCCGCAAGGACCTTGATTGGGAATTCTTTGATCGTCTTTCTCCGAGGAAGAAGCGAAACAGAATCAACTTGAATTCGGGACAGCTATTCGAAATCTTAGTGAAACACTTGATTTGTTATCTCATGTCTGCTTTTCGTGAAAAAAGACCAGCGGAAGTGGAGGGTTTCTTCAAACAACAAGGAGCTGAGGCAACTATTCAATCAAATGATATTGAGCATGTTTCCCATCTCTTCTCAAGAAACAAGTGGGGTATTTCTTTGCAAAATTGTGCTCAATTTCATATGTGGCAATTCCGCCAAGATCTCTTCGTTAGTTGTGGGAAGAATCAGCACGAATCGGATTTTTTGAGGAACGTATCGAGTTGGATTTGGTTAGACAATGTGTGGTTGGTAAACAAGGATCGGTTTTTTAGCAAGGTACGGAATGTATCGTCAAATATTCAATATGAACCCACAAGATCTGTTTTCGTTCAAGTAACGGATTCTAGCCAATCGAAAGGATCTTCTGATCAATCCAGAGATCCTTTCGATTCCATTAGTAATGAGGATTCGGAATATCACACATTGATCAATCAAACAGAGATTCAGCAACGAAAAGAAAGATCGATTCTTTGGGATCCTTCCTTTCTTCAAACGGAACGAACAGAGATAGAATCAGATCGATTCCCGAAATGCCCTTCTGGATACTCCTCAATGTCCCGGCTATTCACGGAACGTGAGAAGCAGATGAATAATCATCTGCTTCCGGAAGAAATCGAAGAATTTCTTGGGAATCCTACAAGATCAATTCGTTCTTTTTTCTCTGACAGATGGTCAGAACTTCATCTGGGTTCGAATCCTACTGAGAGGTCCACTAGAGATCAGAAATTGTTGAAGAAAGAACAAGATGTTTCTTTTGTCCCTTCCAGGCGATCGGAAAATAAAGAAATGGTTGATATATTCAAGAGAATTACGTATTTACAAAATACCGTCTCAATTCATCCTATTTCATCAGATTCGGGATGTGATATGGTTCCGAAGGATGAACCGGATATGGACAGTTCCAATAAGATTTCATTCTTGAACAAAAATCCATTTTGGGATTTATTTCATCGATTCCATGACCGGAACAAAGGGGGATACGCGTTACACCGCGATTTTGAATCAGAAGAGAGATTTCAAGAAATGGCAGATCCATTTATTCTATCAATAACCGAGCCGGATCTGGTGTATCATAAGGGATTTGCCTTTTCTATTGATTCCTACGGATTGGATCAAAAAAAATTCGAGGTATTCAACTCCAGGGATGAATCGAAAAAGAAATCTTATAGATTGATCCGAAATCTGATTCAAATCCAATATAGCACCTATGGGTACATAAGAAATGTATCGAATCGATTCTTTTTAATGAATAGATCCGATCGCAACTTCGAATATGGAATTCAAAGGGATCAAATCGGAAATGATACTCTGAATCATCTAACTAGAATAAAAAATGCGATCAACCAACATTTATCGAATTTGAAAAAGAGCCAGAAGAAATGGCTCGATCCTCTTATTTCTCGAACCGAGAGATCCATGAATCGGGATCCTAATGCATATAGATACAAAGGGTCCAATGGGAGCAAGA